AGTAGGTTCATAATAGGGAATACCCTAACCCTGGGAACCGGGGCCTGTCCATCCTTCATTTGCGGTCGACGTTCCGGCTTTGTCCGTCGACAGCTGAATGTTTCGATCTGGTTCGATTCATGATCACATCTGCAAACCTTATCCCGTGGGCCTTAGCGGACGTTTTTCATTCTTCACCCGGTCCTTAGTAGCCTTTCCAAAGGTAACTCGTCTGGCTGCCTGAATCTGTGCCCTTATGTGGATGAGGATCCAAGAGTTCGTGAAGTGTTGAAGAGCGGCGAGGGCATATGTCTGACCCTATCATATATTGGTTATAGGCCCCTGGATCTCTCTCCGAATAGCCTGAATGTCCGACTGTGTGTGCTGGGCAGCCTGCGTTGTGTGTTTGCGTGTTCGTCTTTCCTCGAATGTAACGTAACGATTGATTCTTTTCAAGTCCTTAGGCATTGACCGTGGATTCTTCAGGGTGCACCTAATAGAGACGGTTGTGGATCTCTCGGGACTTTACCAAACGATGTTGATAGAGGAGGAAGGACTCTTTAAGGATACCGGGCGATTTCCCTTTTTGAGGAAGAAAAAAAAGGCTCTTTGCAATAAGCGCTGTTCGAGGAGAGGTGTTCCTAATCTGAGCTTCCGTCGTCTGTTTGAAAAGGAAACAGTTACCATGCTTAGCAGCGGCGGCCTGATGAACGGTTGTGTCAGGTCCAGTGTGTGCTTCCACGGAGTATGGTTCAACCCGGGCTAGCTATGGAACAGGCTTGTGAACTAGGGTTCACAAGGAGAAAAGAGAGGCTATGAGTTTTGTTTTAGGACCACATACCCTACTTGATTGAGACCCCGAGGGAAGTAAGGAAGCGAAAGCGGGATCCTCTGGAGTTAGATCGGCTGAAGTAGCTACTTACCTTACAGGTGTCCGAAGAAGTATGTTGGTACAGATGTCATATGAGATGTGAAAGCGATTTCCGACTTAAAGACTACTAGTTGACTAAGAAGTAGAGCCGACTCTAACATCCGACCAGAGAGGTCAGTCAGTGCTGGAAAAGCAAAGAATGGAATGTCTGTTCTGTAACATGATTTTTAACTTATTTTTCAGGAGCAAGCCATAAGGACTCTGTAGATCGCGAGAATGCATGTTCTGATGCTTGCACGGGTGAGAGCTCATCTGCTTCCTTAAAAGTAAGTTTCACAGAAGGGAGGTTAGCGGGATCCCTTATCTGAGGAAAGAAAAGAAGCTCGACCATGAAAAGGAGTGGAGTGGAAACCCTAGCAGGATGACTCTCGAAGGGGTGGCCACCGCTACGGGATCGTCCAATAAAAAGAAATCACGATAGGTGTCGAAATGGCGATTGAAGCCTCGAAAATAGCCAATGCGCTCATATCTAGAATTGCACAGAACCCGCTTCCACTACCTTTTCGATAACAAAACCCTCGACCAAGGGATTAACTCGAAATGACTGATTTGATGGCGCTGGCTGCCCACCTCTTTCGAGCCCAAGTCAAGCAAAAGACCTCTCCGCTACTCCCTTTTTTGAATGAATAAGGGGTAGGGCCTTCTTCACTTAGTCATCTCTGCCTACGACTTTTATTCTTTCTTGACCCTGCGCCTAGCTGGCCCTATCTTGCACGTTCCACTAACCGCTATCAAAAACTTTAGGGACGATAGATAATAAGAATAAGGGAAAGATGCTTGCTAACTATCTCTGCTTTGGGAAGCTTGCTTAGTGAATAGGGCTAAGAGAAGGAGGCAAAGGAAGGGCATACTGAGGCACTTTCGGAGAAATCCGCGAGAGCCACCGCAGTATGGATAGCAGCCGTCACCCTAGCCGTAATGCTCACCGTCGCCGCGGGAGGAGGATAACGAATCTGTGAAGTAGTTCTATATAGAACTAGTTGTAGAGAAAGAAAATCCCCCTACTTCCCGAAAATGGGGGAAGGTTTGTCGTTGGGCTTTCCATTTCTTATTTTTCATTGTATGCACTAGGGATACTAAGTCAAAAAAAGTAAAATTGCTTAGTTCAAAATAAAAAGCGATACATGCTATACCTACACGTCGGCTCCATACCGGGTCCCCTAAAAAGTAGCATCTGAGAGCAATCTCTCCCTTTTCTTCGAATTCCACTTTCGAGTTCGAGTTTAGGGAGTTTTCTGTCGGCTTCTACTATAGGGATTAGGAGCAACTTCCCCGTAGGCTCGATTCGGTTCCATCCTCTACCTTCTATCCTAGGTCTTATCACTCGGAATCGCATTCTATCACACTGGTGGTACTTCTTGTTGAATTAAAAGATTGGATGAGTCTTTCTGTACCCACCCCTGTTTGAGAGTGATTAAATATCAATAGGGGGAGCCTCCTAATAAAATCAGTTGCTTCTTGGAAAAGCCTTTTCGCTGCCAAGCCTTTATCTTATTTGGTTGGGCAAGAATCCATCTCGGTTTAAGAATTCACCCAATTGGGACATCCATTCAGAACCTGAAACCATTACCAACGAAAAAAGAAGGTGTTATAAAGGGGCTTCGAAAGAACTCTTGAAAGAGGAAGGATGCAGCGAGCGAGCCTGTTAAGCTGCGATTGAGCCTAAGTCTTTTCCAAAAATGTAACTTTATTGAGTTGTTCCCATAATAATACCTTTATCATCGATAATTTACAACAACTGAAACTTCAACTGATGCCCACGCCAAACGAGATAACTCAGTTGGCTTAGGATTCGTAATGATCTGGAACATTGGTTCCAGTCTTCTTTCCCGACCCGCTTCCCCCTTCTTCCTTGTGGAGTGAACCGATTTGCTTCACACTTGATAGAAGCACTAGTCTCGCGCAGCTGCATGCCTGCTTGTTCGCGTTGTCTGCTGTGCTCTTAGCTTGTTTGAATTGACTGAATCAGGAACTAGCCTAAAGGGTGCATTCCTCATTCCTGAGAAGCGTAGGCTCGGTGCTTCACTCGATAGAAAGCGTAGAAAAGCCAACTAAGCTTTTAGAAGACCCACTAACAGAGCCGTTGAAAGCGCTCGCCTTCGTGAACGCGGTTTATCCGTAGTAAAGTAAAAGACTGCTCCTGCGGCGAAGTTTACCGCTCCGCTAACGCTATGTGATCCGGTCAAGGCGAATCGAATGGTCTTTTTCCACTTGACAATCCCCTTCCATATCTGAATATTAAGCAACATTGTTTTTATTATAGGGATTCTATCTTAAAAGACCGTTCAAGGGGAACTTCTTCAAGTGAGACCCCCTTAACACCTATGCCAATTTCATCTGAATTATGGGCCCATCAAAATAAAGACTCCAACCGGATGTGTTTTCTATCAAGTTGACTAGCTCTTTCGGAAGTCAGTAAAGGCGGAGAAGGGGGCAGCGGATGGTTTGCCAAGAGATCAACTATGGCTTGGCCTTTAATTTCATTAAATTAATGACCTTTTGAGTAATGTATTCGATGCTAAATTCAGTAGTTAGGAGTGAGTTCATTTAGTAGTCCTTCCCGTTAAGGCGGCTTTCTCGAACAAGGACTTTTTTTTGACTTCTTGATCAGAGCGTTTAAGTGCCCTTTACCTGGGGAGCCGGTCCGTGTGGTAGCGGGCAAACCGAACGATTGTCACTGATTTGATTGGACTTCGTATCTAAGGCACTTGTTCCGCTCCAAAAACCGGTGCCTTACTACTTGGACTCCATGCGCAGTCTGAGATATAAAACCACCTGACCTTTCTGAGTCGCTTACTTTAGCTTCCCCTCCCATGGAAAAGAATTCCTTTATTCTTCAGCCTTAAAAGCTTGTTGTTATTCCTTCCCCGAGCAAACCGTACTTACTACTTAGTTTAATTCTCCCCCCTTATCATAGAATAAGTAAATACGGAACTCTGCCCTTTCCACTTCACAAGAATGGGATTCGCCCCATAAGATTGTGCGTCGATTTAGCAAACCAATTCTTAAAAAAGCCCGTCTCAATAGCTCAGTGGTAGAGCAGTCAATGATTAACTGATTGGTCGTAGGTTCAATTCCTACTTGATAAGAAATGAATTAAATAATTCGAAAAAAAAAGGCTTGGTCCTTATTCCGCACTAGTCGGGCGGTGTGAATGAGAAAGCGTTAAGTGAGTTTTAATGAAATAGATGATTCGCTGCATCGTTGAATAGCAACACCTTTGTTATTACAATTACAGCAAAAGACTAATTAAGTAAGAGAGAGCTTTCGCGGCTCAGAGAAAGGCCAAGATGGGTGATGAAAGGAGTCTTTCTGCCTTTCTTACTACGCTCCTTTATTCAAGAAAGATCTATTTGGCTACGACTTTCTGTTGTTCTTTTCTTTCAGTACGTATAGTGAACAAGAGATCATCAGCTACTTTAATTTAAGTTAAGAACCTTATCCGAGTATGAGAAAAATAGTTTTCCAAAGCCCACGGGCAGAGGCGTCCTCAACAAGAATAATCCCTTCTTATGTGACTCGACTTCCTCTTCTAGTACAAACCTACCAAAGAAGGATACGCAAAAAGGACCGAGAAAGTCCATCAATAGATAGGATCAACCCCACGAAAGATTACTTTTTGGGGCTTTTTATTGGAAGCTGGAAGAAAACAACTCCTGTCTTCCTCTCTGTATGTGCCAAGCATGAATAGATGGCAAGGGGGGATAAGCAAGAGCTGTGCTTACTGTGAATCTGTCTCATAGCCTTCAACGTATAATTCGCACTTTACGCCTTTCCTTTGATTCTTTAATACATTGATGGTATGTCGATGGGACCGTTTATTCTTTCTCTGCCCTATCAAACAAAGAAATGTTTTAGTTCCTTGCGAGGAGACTTACAAGAGTAAGAATTTATACTAATTGAGTAATAGAATGGGATTGATGATGAGCGGGAAACAATCCTGGGATCCCCCGGGTTGTGAGCCTGGTTCAACCCCGCTTTTTCTTGGCACGAGATGTCGTTACACTATACATGGTAAGCGAAAGACCAAGCACAAACCTCCATGATTAAACATTTTGGTATTTCGACATCTTATTCACTACCGAAAGCTACTTCTTGTACACTAGCACTTGAAGGGGGTGGTTCGGCTACCGGTTTCGTCATCTTTTCGGATAGAAGATCAAATAGAAAATTTCTGTATTTCTTAATACTATGCCATTGATGAAGATTCATGGCTGGGGAAAAGACCTGAAATCCTTCCTTCTGGCATTGCGATAAAGTGTTGATAAAGCAGAATGAAAGGCACTACATCGAGAGAGAGGGAAGACCTGGACATTAAGAGGCGGACAACGAGGTTATATCGCTCTAAAACAGGTACTGATAACGACGCGTAAGCTTTAGCTTTTATTTAAGCCGAAGAAAGAAGCCCCTGAAACTGAAGGATATTGCACTTCAAAATCGTTACTAGAAGCACTCCAAGCGCACTTCCTATATAGGCAAACCAAACCCCCACAAGCACCCCTCCCCCGGATTCCTTGCTTATCTCACTCTCATACAACTAATCAATGCAATTCGAAAAGAATACTTTGTATATCTTCTTCTTTACTAAGGTGAGGAAGAAGGAATTCTTAAACAAAGAGGAAACACATGAGAGCAAAAAAAGCGCTTCTAATCGGAAGACTGATTACAGGAAAAAACCTATAGCAGATGCCTTTCATTGCCCTTAAAAAAGAAAATAACTAGAAGAAGAAGTCGGATACGAGGAAAGATGAGTCGATTAGACTACAAGAAATAGCGAATGAGTAGAGCCTTTCAACTCTCTAGAGACCACCTTCTGTATTAGCTTTGACTTCTAATCCAGGCAAAGCCCCTCTCCGCTTACCTGAGCCGCTTATATCCTGCCTCCCTTTTAGAGAGGCACTAGAATTCACCCTAAAAGTCTCTTGTGACTATCTTGATGGCTTTTGTTCCCCTCTTTCGAGAAAGGGAAATTTGCATCAAAGTATTCTCTAGCTCTGAATCTCCAAAATATCCTATCTCTAGCTATAGCTAGAGCATGAGGTCCCTGATCAACAAGAAATCTTCCTATTGGGCCTCGCGAGGAAAAGGCAGAAAGGCCTACTAGAGGTAGGGGGCATAGGGCAGACCTATTAAGGCGAAGGTCATAATAGTTTCATCTTTTATCTGGAAATGCTCTCTCTTCAATGAAATGATTTATATAGATTAGGATTGCGATATTCAGACCGAATCTTTCTCCGTCTTACACATTCCCTAGATCAAAGGGTATTCTTATGTGACTTCGAAATAATTACCTTAGTATAACACAAGCGTCCCTTTGAGTTTAATATACTAATCTTCAGCTCGAGAAGTTCTTTTCTTGTAGAATCGCTAGTTCAAGCGCAAAGGGACGTATGCTAATCCTATGGTTGACCAACCACCTTCTCCTCCCTAGGAAACCATTTTACTATGAATTCCTTTCCTAGATAACCTTAACCTCTCTAAACGACCTACCTTTATCCATCAATCTCGCTCCTTTCGGGGATGGTATGGCAGGCGTCGACTCAACGGCCAGGCCTATGCTGATGAGATCAAGAAGAGAGCATGTTCCGCACTCACGTAGCTAAGAAGAGGTTCTCTTCCTCCCAATTTGAGGATCGCCGTGAAGCTCAGTTTTGAAATCGTAGAACAAGCTTAAGTTAAGCCTTTCTGATCCCACCGACCCAAGGGGTCGTTCAACCATAAAGAAGCAAGCCTTTGATCGGGTTCCCTCTTTCTATTCAAATTCAACCGGCATACTGAAATCGATTGCACAAAACAAAGGGGCTTCCTTTTTGTTGAAAGAAGGACTTCGTTGACAAATCTATTGGTTAGATCTCGCGTACTTGCCCATATTACAACTATGGGGGACCCCCTCCTTCGGTCGGTTCATGAGCTGCCAAAAGCTAACTCTACTCTCGATCCGGTACCAAAAGGTGAATCAATTGTGTCGGCCTGATTCCAATTCGTATGGGGAAAGTCCAAAGAAAACATGTCGTAAATCTACCCTCAGGATCTCATTCAATCTTTCTATTTGTCCGAGATCTAATTAACACTTGTAAAGCGAGGGAGGTCAATGTACGCCATTCTTCATCTCTAGATATTGGGACCAAGTTACTTTACTAATGTGTATAAGCGCGCGTGGTCCATAGGGTATGATATATTGCCCTATGGGATGTTTGCACTTCAACTACCGCTCCTGCCCCTAGGAAATAAAATCCAATTACCAGTCGCAGTTCCAGGTCCTATAACTATCCCCTTCCTTCTTCAACTAACGCGAGTGACCCATATCCATAGTCAACAAGGGCTTTCCTCACAGCTTCACAAGTAAGTTCCCCCTTTTCTAGAGCAGCTAGCACACCAATTCCAACAATCCCGTCTATTGCTCCTTCTCCCGTCCGGAAGAGCCTTTGAAAATTCATTTCGATAAGAGCCAAAGGAGTCTTCCTCTCTAGTAGCCCTTCCGACAACAGACAGCAGTCATTCTAACAGCGGCAATCGCCCATGGTTCTGCTCTACTATATTCATTATGACCCAGGGCTCACTCGCTGCCCTAAGCTAAGTCCTACGGTTCCCAGAGTTTTGGCTTATAGCCAAGCCAAGGGGCGAAGCGGTCCAATACCAGCTTCTTCTATAGGATCGGAGTCGTCAACAAGAACTGCAGATACGATCACTCCGCCTTTCGTTTTCGTTGAAGGCCTTTCGCTTAGTTATCCTTTCTACTATCACTTCCTTTAGCAGTTCCTGAACATCTATAGTATGCTTGAATGTCGGCAATTTGTCCATATTCCTCCTCGTCTATTAGTTCAGTTCCTTTCCTTAGTGAAATCAGTCCCTCTCTCCATCTTTCGAGAACAACAAGAGGTAGCTTTCCAGGCGTATTCTGATGCACTTCCTAAGAAGGCATTTTCTTGCTAACAATCCATTCTTGCAGCAAGAGCGCATTCTGCCTTTTTATTAGTTCAGATGGTGATAAGCGGCATATTGATTCCATACCGTACCGAAGACTAATTTCCTGGCGAAATAGAGGACACCTGCCCGAATAACAAATAGGCCGAAAAAAACCTATAACGAGTCTTTTGTCCGTGTTCTCGCTAACCGCAGATGAATGGAGGGCGCAGGAAAAGGTGTGGTTGTTTAAGCATCCAGAAGTTGAAGTTTTAGTTAGATATTTCAATTTATAGTTTGAACTTACTCTCCCTTAGGTCACTTATTTTAAATAGTTCAAGTTCTCTTGACTGATTATGATTCTTGTCCATAGACAAAGAACCAAAAAACCAAAGCTAAAACAGTTGAGTTCTTTCCAATCTCCTTATAAGGGAATCCCCGCTATTGGTAGTCTTCAATCCCCTGAAAGGTAGAAAGAATTCTATTCTGGGTACTTAGCCCCACCAGAAAGTCAAAGAGATTCCTTCCCGAACTACTCGTGTAGTCTTCTTCCTGCCTCCCAGTTAGGCCCTATCTCGCTTTCCAAGTCTCATTTGGATGAGGCGCCGGCACTACTAAATGCAACTCTCATTTCAACAGTCTTTCTTCTCTATTGGCCTTCTTTTCCACAGCTATAAGTGAAATCGGATGCCACATATCCATCTTTCTCAATTGGTGGCTTTCACTATAGAACAGGTTAAGTCTCATCTCGTTGGTAAGGTTTCCACTATGATGGGATGAGAGATTCACACTTGGGTCGTACCCAATTGAGATATTTTAAAATGAAGATTAGCCTGGTTTTGCCTTAGTTTGAGCTCATATAAAAGAAAAATTTTATTCTCAACTATTTATATTATATATTATATAATAGTTCCTTTGTTCACTCGTGAGCGTTAATCTTTACGTCTCAGAAGTTCTATAGCTTTCTGGCTTCTAGTCTCGTATCATTATCATGGTGTGTTAGTCTTACGTATCGGTACGGTAGGCGAATCTCATTATAGTAAATGAAATGATATTTCTTTTTTTGGTCAAGCTGACTGACTGGCGTGCTAATGAGGCTTTGGAAGAGCGAAGACTTTCTGACTGGCTAATCTTATGATTGATGGTTCCGACGGACAATAGGACTTGGAATTCCCATCAGAAGCTAAGAACGGTAAGCCGTCAGGCCAAAGTACGTATTTGAGGATTGCCTCTCCATGACAGATGGCTTCCTTCTCATTTTCCAATAACAAAAAAAAATGGGCTTGACCCTATGCTTGGGTAATTAGTGACTGCTGGACCCTCCGCATAATCATTGATTATTTACTTCTCCGTAATCGAACCTGCCATCCACACCGTCTCTTCCCCTGTTGATAACCTGGCCTATAGTATGGTCTCTCCACTAAGCTTTGATCTACGCACACTAGCTTTCTCGGCGACTAATGCCCTTCCGCTGGTCTTTCGTCCATTGCCTATGGTCTCCGGTAAGTAGTCTATAGTTTACTTTCGTCTATGGCCTGCCCTGCTCTCTCTTCAACCTTATGAGCATATCTTTGACTTGGAGATTCCCGGTCTTCTGTCTTAGCCCTGACCCTGTTCAGAGAGACTCTTCAACAGCACCTTTTCACACCCAGCATCTTAGCTATGTTCCGAATGTCTGGTCATTGATAATCTTTCTCATAGATTAGTTTGCTGCCAACTAGATCTGATTGATCACAACTAACGGGTAGTACTATAGGGGTCTTACTCTCAGTAGTGAATGACAAACGAATGTGGAATACCAAGCTGTGAGACTTCGTTCAGTGAGAATCCCAGTTTGAAAGACTTGGCAAGATTGGCTTCGTAGTGGTACCACACCTTGGATGAACAAGTCGAAACAACTCTTTATTTTTGGCTATACCTCTGTAAATCAAAACACGAGTTTAGGGCACCCTAACGGTGGGACACGACATGGAGATTCAATAATCTTTATCTCTTTAACCTCTTTCCCTCATTACTGGAGCGAGTGTTCGGGCAGGTGGAGTGATGGCAGGATTCTTTTCTCATAGACCGTAACCGTCATGGATTCTCCTTCTGGTAAAGACAGAGAAGCTGCGAGACTGGTAGAAAGATAGGGGATAGGTTTGAAATTGGCTTGATAGTTCGGAAGCGAAGCAACTTGTTTACGGAGCAAACCGAGACTCGAAAGGTTGAAACCGTTAGGACATAACAGTTAGGAAGTGCAGAAAGAAGATAGTGATAATAGCTCCTATTCAAACTAGGCTGCTCAGCGGAGGGGCTCGAAGCTTCGGCTGCGCCTCCCCCATAGGGGGAGGAGCCGATGAACACTGCACCTTCGGTTACTTCGTTCCTTACCCTCTCGGCCAAGTTGCTTTACGCTCTTCAATTTCACAAGCAATTGAGTTGCGATCCGCCCCTTTCCAACTAGTCGAATAGCTTTAGGCTCCTCTGGGGCTTCGTGGCACTATTTCTGAGACAGCTCATGTTCCACTACCAATTAAAGTATCTTATCTTCGTTTCGATCGGTTAGCTTAACGCCCTCACGAGGCCTTTAGACTAAAAGAAGACCCGGCTCTAAGTTGTTCAAGAATAGTGGCGTTGAGTTTCTCGACCCTTTGACTTAGGATTAGTCAGTTCTATTTCTCGATGGGGGCAGGGATGGCTATATTTCTGGGAGCGAACTCCGGGCGAATATGAAGCGCATAGATACAAGTTATGCCTTGGAATGAAAGACAATTCCGAATCCGCTTTGTCTACGAACAAGGAAGCTATAAGTAATGAAACTATGAATCTCATGGAGAGTTCGATCCTGGCTCAGGATGAACGCTGGCGGCATGCTTAACACATGCAAGTCGGGCGGAGAGTAGTAGCAGTATTGCTCTTAGCGGCGAACGTGTGAGTAATACTTCTCTAATCTGCCATTTAGTGGGTATAAAATACCGCATATTGTGATGAATCTGAAATGTTGATCATGAAAGGGTCTTTGGACTCGCTAATTGATGAGGATAAGTCGTATTAGCTAGTTGGTGAGGTTTTTATTCCAAGGCTGTGATGCGTAGTTAGCCTGAGAGGGTGAATGGCCACAAGGGAACTGAGACACGGTCCCTACTCCCGATGGGAGGCAGCAGTGAGGAATCTTCGGCAATGGGGAAACCCTGACCGAGTGAAAAAGGAAGGAGGAAGGTCTAGGCAGATGGGCAGGGATAGGAATCGTTTGGCTTGTTTCGTTTCGGGTCAATCCCTTGGTTTCGGGGTCTTGTCAACATGGGCACCACGCACCCTTTGCGCTTATTGATAGAGATAGAGCCGATACATACGGCTTTTTGGCCTATGCTTACTTCGTAAGAAATACACGAATCCACACTAACGTACATCCTGCTAACTACACACTACTATAAGAAAGAACTTGTTGGCAGGGACATGAAATCACATTTAGGAATGATCTTTTCCACATGGCACGAAGGCAGCTATGCATCGATTGCCGCCGAAGAGCCTACTACCTAATAGCGCCCCATGGCCTCTGTTGAAAAGTCAGGACTTGTTGTCTCTGTTGCCTTTCTTTCGGCTTATGGTTATATACCCTTTATTTAATTTAAAGCTAATTCAAAGGGAATCCGCATCGGTATTAGTGTCCCATAAGATAAGGTTCAATTCCCCTCTCAACAAAGAAATGAAAGCATACCTCTTTGCTTCTTGTCCTCTTACTTTTTTAGCCTACCTTGTGGAGGTCTCTCGGGTGTCTACGGCAGATCCGATCAGTCTCGTGATGAAAAGAAGTCTTTTCCGATCTTCCACTAAGAAAGGTATCGTCACGACAACTTCAATTTGTCCGGTAAACTATTCGGGGCTCCCCATGGTTTAGTAAAAGGGAGGGGATATTTTATCTTCATCCGGGGTTCATTCATTATGAACTCAAAAGTGTAAGGCTGATTAGTGAGGTCTTAAAAAAAAAAACGTCATACAATGAAATGATCGGCCATTCCATTTTTGCTTTCAGCAAGCAGGCGACGCGAATCTATGCTTTCTATGTTTCAATCGGATACCAATTGCTTGGATGCGTTTGAACTCGAGATGACTTGCAGAAAAAATGATTTCTAGGTTTGTCTTGTGTCTCCGAAAGAAATGGTCCATTTTTTGATGGGCGAACGACGGGGATTGAACCCGCGCGTGGTGGATTCACAATCCACTGCCTTGATCCACTTGGCTACATCCGCCCCTACCCCCACACAGGTTTAAGTCTCCATCTACGATCAAGATCCTTTCTGAACTCCCCTATGACTGCTATCAAAGAGAAGCTTTTTCCTAGTTGTTGCTGTTTCGGAATTCTTAGGGGAAAGAAAGCTTTAAGAAGTAGAAGCTTCCTGGCAAAGCTTCAAACAAAGAAAAGAGGTTGGGCTGTTCACTTCATTGATTTGACTTCACTTTACTTAAGATTAAAGATAGGGGCCGGGCGGGCAGTGAAGGCTCATTTAGTAGACAGCGAGCGAGCAGCAAGCACCTACTCCTATTAAAATGAAAAGCAGCAAGCGGAACTTGAAGAAGCCCTTTTCTACAAACCTTTCTATAATCTAATATTAAGAGAAGCTCGAAGAGCTTTCTTCGCATACTTGAGCGCATCCCCTTTCTATTAGTAAGATTGTCAAAGGGCTTTCCTTTATGATATGACTAAACTAATCAAATAGGGGCAGGGGGCGCTAACGAGCAAGAAAACGGATGCGCTAACGTGCCTTTACTAAGAAACTAATCTAAATAGAATAGAAGGCCCTTCTTGCTTTAGTTTTCAATAAGTTCGCTAACGCGCCCTTCCTTCAGCTGGCTTCGCCCTATCTATTCATCTCTTTTTTTTTTCAAATGGATATTTAGGGATCTCTCTTGTTCATAGATCTTGAAACCAGATCAATATTTCTTTCTCAATAGATCTATCTCTCGATAGAAAGATATAGATCTCTATATGGATCTATCTCCATATCGAAATATGGAAGAACCAACACAACAAGGGCGTAACCAACGGAAGGTTCTCACCCTGTCCCCGACATTGTTCTCCAACGATGTCCCCTGGGCGAAAGGAGCCACCATTCTGGCCTATTATTGATTGATAGGGATTTTACCGATGCTGAAGGTGCTTACCAAGCCACCCACTTGAGAAGCTAGTCGCCAGAAAGAAGCGAAGCTGTCTACGAAGCAAAGCTTCTCCCCCTTTAGTCGTAATACTCGGCTCGTCGCTACTTTAATTCAAAAGGTAATCGACGGTTCCCGCCTCCTTCGGTGAGAAGTTCCCTTCCCTTTTCTAAAATGACTGATTGGTCTGCTCAGCAAACGTACAAAGTGGTCTGCAGTTCACACTTGGGCAAAGACGACTTACTTTTTGGAAGCGGAACACGAACCGATTTACGCTATTCCGGGTTCTTATTGAGCGTAGCGAAATCAAGGTTTATGATTAAGTCAGCGAAGTTTCTATGGTGTTCTACCTTTGCGTAGTCTCGGTCCACAGTGTAAGGCTCCGCACCTGAGCCTCGTTAGACTCAGCTGAAGTGTAAGGTATAAGTGAAGAGAAAAGAAGAGATGAAGTCCGTCACTTAGCCTAGTCTATATCCACAGCTGACGCAACTCCGTACCGACGCCTCACTACTACAACATTAATTAACTTAACGGCTAAGCGATTTCATAAGCTGAGCTTTCCTTAACCAGCTGATGTTACTTCGTAACCTCAACGTACTTTTTTCTTACTGTAGCATAGGCCTTCGCCACTTCAAACGGGCGCTTCGCCCCTCTTTTTTTTAGAAGGATGGTTTTCTTGGAATGGAAATGGCTATGAATCCGCAACCTATCAATAAATAAAAAAGAAAGAGGTTAGAATTTTCCACTCCCATTCCTGCTGGATGCACACAAAGGGTCCCCCGCCTTTCCTTCCTTGGTCGGGATAGAACCAGCCCTTACTCAGCACGCTTAGCAGCCGAAAGATCTGCTCCAACGGGGGAGTCAGAGAAGGCATGTCAAGGAGGGGAGGTACAATGGGAAGTTTCCGGGGCATCCCTTGTCGCGTAGAAAGACAGAGATATTCCGATCCGACCTCAGTCAGAGGGCCTTTGATCAATTAAATTAGAGAGGCTCTCCTTAAACAAAGAGTTCTCATTTGCGGATCGTGGTTACGAAGAAGCGGCTTTCTCTCGCCCTATCTCTTCAATCCCGCTCTGATTGAAAGAATCAAATTTTTATCCATAAAAAGGTAGAACTACCGTGAGCCGAGGAGTAAAGAATTCGACTTTGCCAGCCCTTGACCTTCCACATCTAGACAGGCCAATGACGGATTCGAACCTTTGACTGCTAGATCCAAAGCGGGTCGTTCTAAGCCTGGTGCTTTCTTTTCTTCGAAGCCAGTCGTGCTTAAGGGGAATGATCTTCTCTTTGCCGTTAAGCCGGCGGCTAGGCTGGTTGTTTAATACGCGACATAGGATAAAGAAAGAGGAGTTTTTGAGCTAAACTAAAGGGAGGCCGGTTATCTTATTCGCAATCGCAAAGAAGTAGGGATCAAAAGAGAATGAAATGGGCTAAAACCCATTCCAGGAATCAGAACTTGAACAAGAAACCAAACCCGAATCCCCATTCCCTACATATAATAGACTAGCAGCGGACGGACATTACGAGAGGGAAGAATGGGAATATTAGATTAGGATCTAAGCCCCCATTCTTTCAAATAAAGGCTAAGCAGGCGGAATCGAAGCTGGGGGTTCCAATGAGCCTGATCAAGAGGAGGCTAGAAATGTTGGGATACCTTACGAGTACATGGGCAAGAAGCAAGTTTGTTTGCAAGCAGATTCTTACAATCCAGTCTATGAGAAGTCGGGGTCGGCTTTCTCAATTCAACTAGCGGAGTGAGTGATGGAGCGACCCAAAACAAAGGAAGAGGGAATTTAGAGAGGGCCCATGAGAAATCGTCTGTTGCCGAGATCCTGTGAGGCTGAACCACAGGAGCGGGAGGAGTATTATGTTGACGAGAGAAAAGGCGCCTTCTCAGGGCGGGGAGACAAGCTATTTGACGGACAAAAAAAAAGGACTCTAGAGAGTGATAAGCAAGCAGAGCCAAAATAGGGTTCTACCAGAGCGGAGCGAGGATCCGAAGGAGAAGAGAGTAAGTGCTAGATCCGCGAAAGGCAGGTAAGAGATTCATTTAGCAAAAACAGGGCAAAGCAAACAAAACAGAGAGAAGTTTTTCCTTGAAACACGAGGCTTAGTACTTTTTTTGAGGCAAGTCCAGCTGCTGAGAAAGAAGTAGCACAAGAGCATAGATAAATAGAGAAACTCAGCTTCCAGAGTCAATCCTAGTCCGTATTTACCAGCGATAGAATGGGAGAGTTTATTACTTTATTGTGTATTCCGGAATGGACACATTGAAAACCATTCGACCTCATCGGGCACTCAACAGCTTCCTAAAGCGCACTCGCTCATTAGTCGTAAGACTAACTCCTCTATCCATCTATCAAGAGGGCCCTGGAGAGTAAGCCACCCTACTCCACTTACTCCCATTACCTCAGTTCCATTCTTGGATACCTACATACCAACCTGGGGGCCCTTTGGAGATAGGCCTTACGCTGCTAGGCCAGCTGTAGCTATATCTGATCCGTACTTCCTTGCCCGAGTGGAGCTCTTTTTGGGGTGGACTACACGAGTCTTATGAAAGAGAGCCGAGGACTATATAATAGCAAAGGGTTTCTGCACCTAGATTCATACCACAGGGGAGGAAAGTATGTCGATTGAAGAAGGCTATATATGGATTGAAGCAGTCCATTGACTAAGAAAGAGGCATGCCTAAAAAAGTTTAGCAGTGCTGTACAAGAGTTTGGTTTTCAGAGAAGTCATGCAGATCATTCTCTATTTGTCAGGAAGAAAAAGGAGGGGACTACAGTTCTAGTGGTGTATGTTGATGACATTGTCCTTACGGGGGATGATGTCGAGGCAATAAAATAGTGGAAGGCACATTGTTGTAAGGCGTTTGAGATCAAGGATCTGGGAACTCTGAAGTACTTCCTAGGAATAGAAGTTGCCCACTCAAAAAGGGGATCTATCTTTCCCAGAGGAAGTATGCTGTTGATCTTTTGAAGGAGACTTGTTTTTGGGGATTCATAGTACTATTATCAATTAGAATAAGGTGGGCTTTGGTTGGACTCAAAAAATGAAGTATCCAGGCTCTGTTTATAAAAAACCCAATTGGGAATATATCTACGATTACTACGCGTATGATAAATGATTCCTCTTTGTTATTTGTAAAGATATCCTATTTGTCAAGCGAGGGAATCTCAAACTAAATACTTGGTGAAAGATCTGAAATGAATTGAAAAAAGTCATAAAAAAGAAATGGTGATCGGAAGATTTGTCCTATATGTGCAAATCAAGATCGGGCGGATCTTTACCCGGAGTAGAGCAGAAACCTAAAAAGATGAAAGAGACCCGAACAAGAAAATACCATCATGGTTTGGATTGAATCTTGATGAAATAATACATCAATGATAAGTTAATTCGATAAATTTAGTGACTTTTTCCTATTATTCTTTATCTTTATTTTCTGTTCGTTTCATCACACCAGATAGAAAACCCTTCTATCATCAGGGTAATGATCCATCAACCTGCTATGCTAGTTTTTTTTTATGAGGCGCAAACGGGAGAATTTATCCTGGAAGCGGAAGAGCTGCTGAAACTACGCGAAACCATCACAAGGGTTTATGTACAAAGGACGGGCAAACCATTATGGGTTGTTCTGAAGACCTGGAAAGAGACGTTTTTATGTCAGCAACAGAAGCCCAAGCTTATGGAATTGTTGATCTTGTAGCAGTTGAATGAAAAAAAGATGGATTTTGTGCAAATCCGTGATTTTAGATTTGATCTCCGAGTTTACTATTCTATTAAATAGAAAAAATTCATAATCATCCGGTTAGGATCAATCTAAACCAGCCCATTATGTATATGATTCAACGTGCCAACTATTAAACAACTTATTAGAAATACAAGACAGCCAATTCGAAATGTCACGAAATCCCCTGCTCTGGGGGGATGTCCTCAGCGTCGAGGAACATGTACTAGGGTGTATGTGCGACTCGTTTAGATCATAAGCTGGCACAAAAAAAGAAAGAAAAAACGCTTTCCAGTATGAATGATCAGTACCTGTGAATAGGATAGAATGGAAGAAGGAACTCCGTTCACTATCTAAAAATAAGCAAATTGATCCCTTTATTGTGTATAAAGTTTATGGTTTCCATTGGTGCAAATCTAATCACCTGAATTTAAGATGATAAGCAATTCTCCATTGGTAGCAAATGGTTATCCATTAAGCGGAAGAAATCTTATTTAATTTAAATGAAAAAAACATAAAAATTAAGTTCCCACTCGGTCAAGAACGGACTACAAGGGTCAGCTACCCAGCTAACTTTCATAATTAAATACCGTTACTGTTATAAGCGGGTCTGATTGTGAAAGACCTATTACTGGATAATTCAGGGGTAGAGCCAAAGAGCGTGGTGTGAACCATACAAGTTCTCAATAACATTGATTAAATGAAGTTAAAGGCTCCGGTGTATAGAGAAGACCTCACCGTTTAAGAAGTAACCATAGAAACGATGGAACCCACTATTTCTTTAATCCATTTCATTTCTATTTCTTTTTATTGACTCTTATTTT